TTAGATGAAATTTCAAAGAATCCTATGATTCAGTATATTCTTTATTAAATATATGTATATCGGGATAAAATCTTTTTTAATCGTTTCATTCGCGAGGAGCTGGATGAGAAGAAACTCTCACGTCCAGTTCTGTAGTAGAGATGGAATTGAGAAAGACCCATCAACTATAACCCCAAAAGAACAAGATTCCGTAAACAACATAGAGGAAGAATGAAAGGAATTTCTTATCGAGGTAATCATATTTGTTTCGGTAGATATGCTCTTCAAGCACTTGAACCCGCTTGGATCACATCTAGACAAATCGAAGCAGGGCGACGCGCAATGACACGAAATGTACGTCGCGGGGGAAAAATATGGGTACGTGTATTTCCAGATAAACCAGTTACAGTAAGACCTACGGAAACTCGTATGGGTTCGGGGAAAGGATCCCCCGAATATTGGGTAGCTGTCGTTAAACCAGGTAGAATACTTTATGAAATGGGTGGAGTAGCCGAAAATATAGCTCGAAAGGCTATTTCAATAGCGGCGTCCAAAATGCCTATAAGAACTCAATTCATTATTTCTGGATAGGAATGTTGAACCAAAGGAAAGAAGTCTTGGGTATAAAAAAAACAATTACAGGTTTTCTTTTTTTTTTTTTTACTTCGTCCTTTGCTTTACTTTACATTAAAAAAACAGATTAAAAAAATGATATGATTCAACCTCAAACCCATTTGAATGTAGCAGACAACAGCGGGGCCCGAGAATTAATGTGTATTCGAATCCTAGGAGCTAGTAATCGCCGATATGCTCATATTGGTGACGTTATTGTTGCTGTGATCAAGGAAGCAGTACCAAATACGCCTCTACAAAAATCCGAAGTGATCAGAGCTGTAATTGTACGTACTTGTAAAGAACTCAAGCGTGACAACGGTATGATAATACGATATGATGACAATGCTGCAGTTGTCATTGATCAAGAAGGAAATCCAAAAGGAACTCGAGTTTTTGGCGCGATCGCACGGGAATTGAGACAGTTAAATTTTACTAAAATAGTTTCATTAGCACCTGAGGTATTATAATACGAGATCGCGATAGAGTGATAGTCTTTAATTAAAATAGATAAATTAGTAGATTATGTCTCACGCATATACTTTTAATAATTTTCATAAATAAAACGAACATGTTGATTATATAAAAATTCGGAAGTAACAATAATTTGGGTTTATCATGGGTAAGGACACTATTGCTGACATAATAACTTCTATACGAAATGCTGACATGGATAGAAAAGGAACGGTTCGAATAGCGTCTACTAACATCACCGAAAACATTGTTAAAATACTTTTACGAGAGGGTTTTCTCGAAAACGTAAGGAAACTTGTGGAAAACAACAAATCTTTTTTTGTTTTAACCCTACGACATAGAAGGAATAGGAAAAGACCATATAGAACCAGTTTAAATTTAAAACGAATCAGTCGACCTGGTCTCCGAATCTATTCGAACTATCAACGAATTCCGAGAATTTTAGACGGGATGGGGATTGTAATTCTCTCTACTTCTCGGGGTATAATGACAGACCGTGCGGCTCGACTAGAAAGAATTGGCGGAGAAATTTTGTGTTATATATGGTAATCTTTCTGTTACTCGAATTATATCCGGAACTTCCTAATTTGTGACAAAAAAAAACGAAAAAAGACAAATTGTCTAATATCACTCCTCCTACATTAGTTGATACTTCAAGGGGGTTTTGCCTGGAATGAAAGAAGAAAAATGAATGGATTCATGAAGGTTTAATTACTGAAGCACTTCCCAATGGTATGCTCCGGGTTCGTTTATATACTGAAGTCAGATTCGAAGTTATGTTTCAGGAAGGGCTCGACACAGTTTTATACATGTACTACCTGGAGATAGAGCCAAAAGAGTCAAAATTGAAGTAAGTCGTTATGGTTCAAATGGAGGGCGTATAATTTATAGACTCCACAACAAGGATTCGAACGATTAGGCGGTTTTTCAACATTCCTTTCATGAGGATACAAGTCACTGTTCCAAAATTTCAAGAAACTTATTTTCTTCCAATAAGTAAATTCGCAATTCAGTTAAGGAATAACAACTATGAAAATAAGGGCCTCCGTTCGTAAAATTTGTGAAAAATGTCGACTGATCCGTAGGAGAGGACGCATTATAGTAATTTGTTCCAACCCGAGACATAAACAAAGACAAGGATAATCTTTCGAAAAGGGACTCTCTAAAGGAACCGATGAACAAATTAAAATAAAAGATCTGTTTTGACATAAAATGGATATATCCATATATCTGACTTATATTTATGAAATGATAAAATATGGCAAAATCTATACCAAAAAGTGTTTCACGTAGGACTGGACGGATTGGTTCACGTAAAAGTGTACGTCGAATACCAAAAGGCGTTATTCATGTTCAAGCAAGTTTCAACAACACCATTGTGACTATTACAGATGTACGGGGGCGGGTGATTTCTTGGTCCTCTGCTGGGACTTGT